AATGTTTCTATTGTTGTCTTGGATCCACAATTAAACCTATGGAGCCTTAGGATTGGTATATTCTTTATATATCTTGTAGTTTCCCTGAATCAAGCGAAGTATCACAAATCTTTCGACCCATCCTGTATATTGTCTTTTTCGTTCTGTGTTGGAATAGAACCTTAATTTACTACTTGTTAGTAGTTAGTTATTAGATGAGATTTTACGAAAAAATTATTTCTAAGCGAGAACTAATATTTATTTTTTTTGTTTGATATGAAGACATAGGACAAACCACTTTTTATCATTATATTTAATTTAGAATGAAAAGGGATTCCATCATATTCATTTATAGTGAAGTCTTACGTCTTACCCCTGGATTCCCACAAAACAAAAGAGAATCCTTTTCCACACTTCCTATTAGTAGTGATTTAATTTCTATGTTTAGTCTGATAAGAAATAAGATATTCAAATAAAAAAAATAAAGAATTGTGGATCGAATGACTATTCATCTATTGTATTTTTATGCAAATAGGGGGCAAGAAAACTCTATGGAAAGATGGTGGTTTAATTCGATGGTGTTTAAGAAGGAGTTAGAACGCAGGTATGGGATAAAGAAATCAACGGACAATCTTGGTCCTATTGAAAATACTAGTGAAGGTGAAGATCCGAATCTAAAAGGTAGGGCTAAAAACATTCACAGTTGGAGGGGTCGTGACAATTCTAGTTACAGTAATGTCGATCGTTTATTTGGCGCCAAAGGCATTCGGAATTTTATCTCTGATGATACTTTTTTAGTTAGGGATAGTAATGGAGACAGTTATTCTATCTATTTTAATATTGAAAATCATATTTTTGAGATTGACAACGACCGTTCTTTTCTGAGTGAATTAGAAAGTTCTTTTTCTAGTTATCGCAATTCTAGTTATATGAATAATGGATCTACGAGTGAAGATTGCTTAGATAATCGTTACATGTATGATACTAAATCTAGTTGGAATAATCACATTACTAGTTGCATTGATGGTTATCTCCAGTCTCAAATCTGGAGTGGTACGCCCATTGTAAGTGATGGTAGTGACAGTTACATCTCTAGGTGCCTTTTTGATAAACGTAGAACTAGTACTGAAACCGGGAGGTCCAGTATACAAACCCGCGCGAAGAGTAGTGATTTAACTCTAAGAGAAAGGCCTAATGATCTCGATGCAACTCAAAAATACAGGCATTTGTGGGTTCAATGCGAAAATTGTTATGGATTAAATTATAAGAAATTTTTGAAATCAAACGTGAATATTTGTGAACAATGTGGATATCATTTGAAAATGAGTAGTTCAGAAAGAATCGAAGTTTCGATTGACCCCGGTACTTGGGATCCTATGGATGAAGACATGGTCTCTCTGGATCCCATTGGATTTCATTCGGAAGAAGAGCCTTATAAAGATCGTATTGATTCTTATCAAAGAAAGACAGGATTAACTGAGGCTGTTCAAACAGGCGTAGGTCAACTAAATGGTATTCCCGTAGCTATTGGAGTTATGGATTTTCAGTTTATGGGGGGTAGTATGGGATCCGTAGTCGGGGAGAAAATCACCCGTTTGATTGAGTACGCTACCAATAAATTTATACCTCTTATTATAGTGTGCGCTTCGGGGGGGGCGCGCATGCAAGAAGGAAGTTTGAGCTTGATGCAAATGGCTAAAATATCGTCTGCCTTATATGATTATCAATTAAATAAAAAGTTATTATATGTATCAATCCTTACATCTCCTACTACTGGTGGGGTAACGGCTAGTTTTGGTATGTTGGGAGATATCATTATTGCCGAACCTAATTCCTACATAGCATTTGCGGGTAAAAGAGTAATTGAACAAACATTGAATAAAACAGTACCCGAAGGTTCACAAGCGGCTGAATATTTATTCCAGAAGGGCTTATTCGACCTAATCGTACCACGCAATCTTTTAAAAAGTGTTCTGAGTGAGTTATTTAAGCTCCACGCCTTCTTTCCTTTGAATTCCAATTCAATCAAGTAGCGCGCACCAAGTTCAATTATTTTATTTGTAGCAAACAAGTAGTTAGCTTCTCAGAATCAAAGGAAATAAGAATGGAGCTTTCTTTGGTGACCTAAGATCTAATTGTAGAAAGAATCGAAAGTTGCGGATAACTCTTTTTTTACCCAGCTTCCCGATTACTAATTAAGAAGTCTCTATCAACAAGATAAAAGATAGATATATAGTTTTGTATCTTTCTCCATCCCCCCAAAAACCCATTTTCACTAAAAATTTCGGTTGTGTCGCATTCTAACAAATCTTTCGATAATTGGTAAGAAACTATTTCTTTATTAAATTAGAAGACAAGAACAAAACACAAAAAAATGAAGAAAAATAATAAAGTTGATTATCATACGTATCTTTCATGTAGATAGATGAATAAGTCCATTTATTTAGTTATACATTCCTTGGACTTATTCTATATACTCATCACTTAGATATATAGATACTTATTATTCTAATAATAATTTTCAAATGGAATTAATTAATAATAACTACGAATTCATAATAATTACAATCCTTAATTATAAATTATAATTAGTATAAATATGATATTAAAAAAAATAATAACAGGTACAAATAGTAAGCCGAGGTACCCATTTTATGATAACTTTTAATTTTCCCTCTATTTTTGTGCCTTTAGTAGGACTAGTATTTCCGGCAATTGCAATGGCTTCTTTATTTCTTCATGTTCAAAAAAATAAGATTGTTTAGATCTGGGGGGCCCAAACCTCATCCGTTTTTTTGAAATTTAGACTTGTAGCATAAGACAGATATTTATCTCGGGAAAGTATAACATATGATTTCCACCGAACATAAAGGAAAAAGCTCTTATGCCTGCAGAAAATGATCTATGGGTAAATTAATTCTAACTAGTTTCAAATAGATCAGGATCGCTGGATGCCTAATATAGAAAGTTGGTGGATCTATATGTATATCAATATGTATATTGGGATGGGATGATATGAAGGGTATGTTATTATTTTAGATCTAACCAATTTGATGAATTACTCCTAAAGGTTGCCATCAAACTAGTGCTAGTTCACATCAAACTAGCGCTAGGTGATGAGAGTTCCTTCGGAAACAAAAAAAGTCAAGTCAAAATCATTGGGGGTATTCTCTCAATTCCAATAAAATGCAATCGGATCAAGTATGAGTTGGCGATCAGAACATATATGGATAGAACTTATAACGGGGTCTCGAAAACTAAGTAATTTTTGCTGGGCCCTTATCGTTTTTTTAGGTTCATTAGGATTCTTATTGGTTGGAACTTCCAGTTATCTTGGTAGAAATTTGATATCTTTTGTTCCGTCTCAGCAAATTCTTTTTTTTCCACAAGGGATCGTGATGTCTTTCTACGGGATCGCGGGTCTCTTTATTAGTTCCTATTTGTGGTGCACAATTTCCTGGAATGTAGGTAGTGGTTATGATCGATTCGATAGAAAGGAAGGAATAGTGTGTATTTTTCGTTGGGGATTTCCTGGAAAAAATCGTCGCATATTCCTCCGATTCCTTATAAAAGATATTCAATCCGTTAGAATAGAAGTTAAGGAGGGTATTTATGCTCGTCGTGTCCTTTATATGGACATCAGAGGTCGGGGGGCTATTCCGTTGACCCGTACTGATGAGAATTTGACTCCACGAGAAATTGAACAAAAAGCCGCGGAATTGGCCTATTTCTTGCGCGTACCAATTGAAGTCTTTTGAGAAAAGGAACTGGGCTGAAAAACGAATGCTTTCCTATCAAAATATCAATAATATTCATTCCTTAAAGTACTTCTTTCGGTGATTCATCAAAAGGAGACACTTGTTTAGAATTTGATGAATTGAGATATCTGGAAACAATATTTTTGATTATTTATTTCTTCATTCGAATTTTAAGTAGAGTCTTAGTCTATTTCTGTATTCTTTCTAGATTCAAACAAAATCAAAAATCAAATAAATTCATAGGTTTGATACCTTATCTCGAACTCATGTTTGAAAGAAATATTCAATCACATAAAGTCGACAAATGAAGTGGGTTAATTAAAAATTCACAGGTGAAAAATGGCAAAAACGAAAGCATTCACTCCTCTTTTGTATCTTGCATCTATAGTATTTTTACCCCGGTGGATTTCTCTCTCATTTACTAAAAGTATGGAATCTTGGATTACTAATTGGTTGAATACTGGTCAATCCGAAATTTTTTTGAATGATATTCAAGAAAAAAGTATTCTACAAAAGTTCATAGAATTAGAGGAAATCTTCTTTTTGGACGAAATGGTCAAGGAATACTCGGAGACACATCTACAAAAGCTTCCTATAGGAATCCACAAAGAAACGATCCAATTAATCAAGATACACAATGCGGATCGTATCCATACGATTTTGCACTTCTCGACAAATATAATATGTTTTGTTATTCTAAGCGGTTCTTCTATTTTAGGTAATGAAGAACTTGTTATTCTTAACTCTTGGGCTCAGGAATTCCTATATAACTTAAGTGATACAGTAAAAGCTTTTTCGATTCTTTTATTAACTGATTTATGTATCGGATTTCATTCACCACACGGTTGGGAACTAATGATTGGTTCTGTCTACAAAGATTTTGGATTTGTTCATAATGATCAAATTATATCTGGTCTTGTTTCCACTTTTCCGGTTATTCTCGATACTATTTTTAAATATTGGATTTTCCGGTATTTAAATCGTGTATCTCCGTCACTTGTAGTTATTTATCATTCAATGAATGATTGATAAATGTAAATGATCCATCGACATGAATCTAATCCAATCAGAATGTTTCTTACTTTGTCTTTGTAGTTCTACATAAGGATTAAAAACTTTCTATCCAGGGGATTTTCATCCTATCGTATGCCAGTAAAATGATTCCAGTAAATAGCAGAATCGTGGATAGGGAACTATACTAGCGACCTACCCCAATTTATTGTAGAAATTTTCGGATCAATGATTAGACCATGCAAACTAGAAATACTTTTTCTTGGATAAAGGAACAGATTACTCGATGTGTTTCCGTATCGCTCATGATATATATCATAACTCGGACATCCATTTCAAGTGCATATCCTGTTTTTGCGCAGCAGGGTTATGAAAATCCACGAGAAGCGACTGGGCGTATTGTATGTGCTAATTGTCATTTAGCTAATAAGCCCGTGGATATTGAAGTTCCACAAGCGGTACTTCCTGATACTGTATTTGAAGCAGTTGTTCGAATTCCTTACGATAAGCAAGTGAAACAAGTTCTTGCTAATGGTAAGAAAGGGGGTTTGAATGTGGGGGCTGTTCTTATTTTACCAGAGGGTTTTGAATTAGCTCCTTCCGATCGTATTTCTCCTGAGATGAAAGAAAAGATAGGCAATTTGTCTTTTCAGAGCTATCGCCCTAATAAAAAAAATATTCTTGTGATAGGGCCTGTCCCTGGTCAGAAATATAGTGAAATCACCTTTCCTGTTCTTTCCCCCGACCCCGCTACTAAGAAAGACGTTCATTTCTTAAAATATCCTATATACGTAGGGGGAAATAGGGGAAGGGGTCAGATTTATCCCGACGGAAGCAAGAGTAACAATACAGTTTATAATGCTACAGGAGCGGGCATATTAAGTAAAATCATACGAAAAGAAAAGGGGGGATATGAAATAACCATAACAGATCCATCGGATGGACGTCAAGTGGTTGATATTATCCCTCCAGGACCAGAACTTCTTGTTTCTGAGGGTGAATCCATTAAATTCGATCAACCATTAACGAGTAATCCTAATGTGGGTGGATTTGGTCAGGGAGATGCAGAAATAGTACTTCAAGATCCATTACGTGTCCAAGGTCTTTTATTCTTCTTGGCATCTGTTATTTTAGCACAAATATTTTTGGTTCTTAAAAAGAAACAGTTCGAGAAGGTTCAATTAGCCGAAATGAATTTCTAAACTCATCGATTTATCCTCATCAGGTTCGTAAAAAGAACCACATTTTTGTTGTCAATTATGTATGATCAAAAAAAATCAATTCTGAAAAACCGTTTATTTAATTCCTCTTTTTCTACGAACTTCGGGGAATCCCTTGTACCGCATTCCTAGTCAGAATAGGTAGCTTTTTGTTTGAAGAAGACTTTTTTATTTGACTTTATGACTTTACCACCCCTTTCTTTGTTTTTTTAGCCAAATTGAATTGTTACAACTATGTTACTATTTCCAGATTTCAATGTCATAAAATGTATCCATTTGATTCTATTTGAAACAGAATCAAATTGGGATAGATATTAGCATAAGTAAACGGGTAATAAAAAGAATTCTAAATGCGGGGAACAAAAAATTCTAGGGTGCATTATGTGTCTTCCTAGTCTTCGACACAAGAAAGGGGTGTAGCAAATTCCTTTTCTTGTGTCGAAAGAGTAATGATTTGTGATCCTGTTCGCCAAAAATTCCTAGTCTTAGTTTCGGTTTTACAGATGTATCAGAACTTTTTTTCGATTTATTACGTACAATAAAATAGTGGACAAACATAAAATAAAACTTATTCAATGAATTTATCAAAAATTTCAATTTTTCTGAGATAGTAAAAAAAAGTAAGAGTATAGAAAGTATTTGTACGATATCGAATCTACAGAAATATTAGTATATATAGTATATATAATCCAGGAAATTGAGCGATTCCCCCTTTGTTTTTGTTCTAACTTAGAAAGTACCCATGGATACTATCAAGATCAAGGAAGAGGTGTTCTGAATCAATCAATGAAGTTCATTTTTCAAAAGCATCATCAGAAAAAATAGAATGGAGTTTTTTGAAACAGCAGAAAAAGAAATCCACTTTATCATTTAGACGAAAAAAAGACTCTGATTCTTAAGAACTCAACGGGCCCTTTCCCCTCGAATCAGACAAACAAAGAAGGGAATCCCGTTGAGTTCCTACACTTTCATGTCTACAACTGAATTCATCCGATTACTAATTACTATAAGGATGAACCTAATCCGGAATATGAACCATAAAAGAAAATACCTAGTAAACCGATCACAAGAATACCAGCTACGGTACCTATTATCCAAAGAGGAATCCTTCCAGTAGTATCGGCCATTTACTCCACTTCCCTCCAATTTCATCAAGTGGTCATGCTAGAGACATAAACAGTCATGGATAATTATAAGATGAGATCCTTCCGAATGGGCTAAGAGAATGCCTAGAATTCTTATTTATTTTCTTTCGTTTTCCTAATTGAAGAAATAATTGGAAAATAAAACAGCAAGTACAAAAATGAGTAATAACCCCCAGTAGAGACTGGTACGATTCAATTCAACATTTTGTTCGTTCGGGTTTGATTGTGTCATAGCTCTATAATTCGGGATTTGGTTTATCGTTGGATGAACTGCATTGCTGATATTGACCCCAAAAAAAAGACGGTAGGTACAGCTAGACCGTGAATAGCCAACCATCGTACTGTAAAAATTGGATAGGTTCGATCTATAGTCATTTGATTAGGGCC